AATGAATTGGTATGAACAGAAAAAAAGTAGGATAGTGATGACTCGTATATAGTTTTATATAACCTTTCTCTATTATTATTTTTTTTTTTCCTTAATTTGAATTTGATTTCGTTTGATTAAAGTGAAGTTCCTTAAAAATCTCCGCTTTCTTTAAAATATCCTGAACCCTTTCTGTAGGTTGAGCGCCTTTCTCAAGAAAATATAGAATAGCAGGAGCATTTAAATCAATTTGATTCTTTATCGGATCATAAAAACCAACTTTCCGAAGATCTCTTCCTTCTCTTCGGGACCGAACATCAATTGCAACGATTCGATAGACGGCTCAGTGGGATAGATGTAGATGAATAACCCCCCCTAGAAACGTATAAGAAGTTTTCTCCTCGTACGGCTCACGAAAAAATGATTCTAAGTTCTATATTATGTAATAGAATTACATACAATCACAAATGGGTCTATAAAATGATTAAATGAATTAGATTATGGTTTAAATCACTCTTTTTTTTTTATTCTTACTTCCTGAAAAAAAAGCATTTGTACTCATAACTCAAGTTAGATAACTCTCAAGTGGCTCAAAGGAAAATTTTTACGCATTTCATTTATTGAGTGGTCTTTAAACCCCCTTTCTTTTTGTTTGTTTCGTTTCAAATCTATTTTAATTTTTATTATGGTGCAGTTATGGAAACATTGGAAAAGGTCTTTTCTTGTTTTGGGATCCTTTATCTTTGTTTTAAATCATTGGGTTTAGACATAACTTCGGTGATTCTTAATCCTTTCAAAATGGCAGCAACATACCTTATTTTTTTTTTGATTGATTTCTAGTAAAGAATCATAGAAAAGGTTGATTCTCATGTAATACACTTTGTATGAAAAGAGTTTTTCGATTCCAATAAATTTTATTTTAGATTAGAAACGTGAAACCCTTTTAATTTCTCTATCGAAGATATACTTACGAAGTTGTTCCAATTTATTGATTGGCATTAACCCTAGATCTTTACCCCTGAGAAATGAATCAATACTTTCTACTCGAGCTCCATCATGGACTATTTACATTACAACCCAACGGGGTTTCTAGTAAAACAGAATAAAATAGAAATGATGTCGAGCCAAGAGCACCTTCATTCTTATATAAAATGGTGGATGTAAGAATCCACAACGGATCATGTCTTTCAAGTCGCACGTTGCTTTCTACCACATCGTTTCAAACGAAGTTTTACCATAACATTTCTATAATTTAGAACCGGTATGGAATTGATTCCATTATGGAATCGTGAATAATCATTGGTTCATTCGGTACATAGTAATCTATCACCTTTCTTCTAGATAGGTGGATAGAAATGTTTCTGAAGAAGTTTTAGCACGAATTCAACGTAACCCTAATTTTATCGTTTATAATATAAATGCAAATTTTTTTTGAATTATCAAAATATCAATTATTAGATTCTAAAATAGGATTCTAAATTCTAAAATAGAAAAAAAAAAAAAGATTTATTTAGACAATAATCATTAAGAAAGAAGAAATAGGAATCACATTCTATATCAATATTATACCTTTAAACAGAAAGAAAGTTGTTCACAAGAATCTTATTCTTATTCTAATCAAATTTAGATTTAGAATGAAATATGATCTGGGACGGAAGGATTCGAACCTCCGAATACCGGGACCAAAGCCCGTTGCCTTACCACTTAGCCACGCCCCATTTCAGTTTCTATTCGAGACTAATAAAGAATAATGCTAGTATTGGTTGATCGTCAATTCCGGTCTAAATATCGAATTTAGATAATATATTCTTGCTAAGATTTTGATACGTATATATATAGAATAAATATAGAATAAAAATACAAAGTGAATTTGTTGATCATTACATATAATTCAATTAAGATATTGTATGAAAGCCGACTTTCTTCTATTCTATTTGAGAATGGAAGGGGTTTTGATTGGGTGAATTCAATGAAAAAGAAGCATTTTTTCTACCTTACTTTCTTTATTTTGACTTCATATCAATAACTCAATCAAAATGCAATTATCTCCAAGAGCAAAATTTCTGTTATGCTTAATATCTTTAGTTTGATCTGTATTAATTCGGCTCTTTATTCGAGTCATTTTGTCTTCGCCAAATTGCCAGAGGCCTATGCTTTTTTGAATCCGATTGTAGATGTTATGCCAGTCATACCTCTGTTTTTTTTTCTCTTAGCCTTTGTTTGGCAAGCTGCTGTAAGTTTTCGCTGAGATCTTTAATATTATCCTAGAAAATTCATGATTTTTTTTTCGAAAATTCTATCAATTGGATCAGATAAGTCTTACAATAATGAACCCTCAATTCAAAGAAACTATTGGATAGACGCGAAAAATCTGAATTACCCCATTTCTCCATTCAGACCCCCCCTTTCTTTTCCAGTGAAAGACACTAATCCTATTTATTATAGTATCAGAGTCTTCGAGAATATCTAATTTTGGGTATGAAATAAAATTTGAGTAATGAAAGACTCTTATGACAAAAGA